TATAAGTCTAAAGGTTATCCTATTGACGATATCGATTTTGATGATAGTGACGATATCGATTTTGATGATAGTGACAATATCGATATTGATGATAGTGACGATATTGATGATGACCTTGATATGGAGCTGCTAACTATGACGAATGTGCTAACTATTATGGATATGACGCCAAAAATAGACCGATTTGATATCACCCTTCAATTCGAATTAGCAAAAGCAATGTCTCCTTGCATAATATGGATTCCAAACATTCATGATCTGTATGTGAATGAGTCGAATTACTTATCCCTCGGTCTATTAGAGAACTATCTCTCCAGGGATTGTGAAAGATGTTCCACTAGAAATATTCTTGTTATTGCTTCGACTCATATTCCCCAAAAAGTGGATCCCGCTCTAATAGCTCCGAATAAATTAAATACATGTATTAAGATACGAAGGCTTCTTATTCCACAACAACGAAAGCACTTTTTCATTCTTTCCTATACTAGAGGATTTCACTTGGAAAAGAAAATGTTCCATACTAACGGATTCGGGTCCATAACCATGGGTTTCAATGCACGAGATCTTGTAGCACTTATCAATGAGGTCCTATCAATTAGTATTACACAGAAGAAATCAATTATAGAAACTAATACAATTAGATCAGCTCTTCATAGACAAACTTGGGATTTGCGATCCCAGGTAAGATCGGTTCAGGATCATGAGATCCTTTTCTATCAGATAGGAAGGACTGTTGCACAAAATGTACTTCTAAGTAATTGCCCCATAGATCCTATATCTATCTATATGAAGAAGAAATCATGTAAGGAAGGGGATTCTTATTTGTACAAATGGTACTTCGAACTTGGAACGAGCATGAAGAAATTAACGATACTTCTTTATCTTTTGAGTTGTTCTGCCGGATCGGTCGCTCAAGATCTTTGGTCTTCATCCGGACCCAATGAAAAAAATTGGATCACTTCTTATGGCTTCGTTGAGAATGATTCTGATCTAGTTCATGGCCTATTAGAAGTAGAAGGCGCTTTGGCGGGATCCTCACGGACAGAAAAAGATTGCAGCCAGTTTGATAATAATCGAGTGACACTACTTCTTCGGTCCGAACCAAGGAATCAGTTAGATATGATGCAAAATGGATCTTGTTCTATCGTTGATCAGAGATTTCTATATGAAAAATACGAATCGGAGTTTGAAGAAGGGGAAGGAGCCTTCGACTCACAACAGATGGAGGAGGATTTATTCAATCACATAGTTTGGGCTCCTCGAATATGGCGCCCTTATGGCAATATATTTGATTGTATCGAAAGGCCCACTGAATTGGGATTTCCTTATTGGGCCGGGTCATTTCGGGGCAAGCGGATCATTTATCATAAAGAGGATGAGCTTCAAGAGAATGATTCAGAGTTCTTGCAGAGTGGAACCATGCAGTACCAGACACGAGATAGATTTTCCAAAGAACAAGGCTTTTTTCGAATAAGCCAATTCATTTGGGATCCTGCGGATCCATTCTTTTTCCTATTCAAAGATCAGTCCTTTGTCTCTGTGTTTTCCCGTCGAGAATTCTTTGCAGATGAAGAGATGGGGCTTATTACTTCCCAAACAAATCCTCCTACATCTATGTATAAACGCTGGTTCATCAAGAATACGCAAGAAAAGCACTTCGAATTGTTGATTCATCGCCACAGATGGCTTAGAACCAATAGTTCATTATCTAATGGATCTTTCCATTCTAATACTCTATCTGAGAGTTATCAGTATTTATCAAATCTGTTCCTATCTAACGGAACGTTATTGGATCAAATGACAAAGACATTGTTGAGAAAGAGATGGCTTTTCCCAGATGAAATGAAACATTTGATTCATGTAACAGGAGAAAGATTTCCCATTCCTTAGCCATAAAATAAAGATATGTGGCCATGAAAAAGGGATTAAGTGGAACAGAATTGGCCAGGTGGTAGAGTCGTGGAAATACTTGTTTATTCCATATTTTGGATCTTAGCTCCATGGAACAATATGTTACTGCAGAAAGATGGAAGAATTGAAATCTTAGATCAAAACACTATGTATGGATGATATGAACTGCCTAAACAAGAATTCTTGAACGGCGAAAGAGCCTATTTACTCATTACATCAAACAATTTCCATTAATGAAACCATGTCAATCCATCGGAAAATCAAAAATACGCATGTCCGATGAAATAGTTGTTGCTATCTGCTCCAATAATGAATCATTGGTTTAACTGAATAACTAAATAAAATAGTAGGTAGACCTTTTTCTTCGTCTCAGGTCGATGGATCTTCTCAATTGGAAGATCTCCTATATGGATAATACACATTCCAGTTGACCGAGCCTAATTCTAATTGTTTTGTTCTGAAGCAAAGATATCCACGGAGGCCGGTTCGTCCTATTCAGATATTCACGACCAAGAGGTACTGGATTCTCTTTGGGATAGGCCCTGAAATGAAAGGAGAAGGAAGGCTGGAATGCCAACAGACGTCTCGT